CTTCGAACCAATCATAGACTTTATTGAGATAGGTAAACGAATAGTACTCCCCCTCAGAGAACCGTATCTGAAAATTTCATCTCGTACAGCTCAAACAAAAAACCAAAGTATTGTTTTACTTGGAAGGGCGAGGGATTTGAAACTTTGTAACCAACCCCCCCTTTTTCACGTCTATGAGGAGACGAGTTATTATTTGTGGTTATAATGCTAAAATATCAAGTCGGCTCATTGATCGTTACTGGCCTGTTGAATCTTCTATTTTCCTATTCACCGCTTCTTTTCTGTGATTTGTGATTTTCGTTGTGTCTACTCTAGGTTTACTCTTCTTTTTTTGATAGGAATTCTCTTGTTAAGAACCTATTAATCGATTGAAACCTCAGATTCATACTAGAACCACGATGATTAATTAAAAGTACAAAATAAGTCCAAAGATTCTATGAGTAAGAACCATTAGATGATCATTTATTCAACGAATAGATATAATAACTCAAAATAAAAAGAAAGTTTTATCCTTTGATCAAAATCATCAATCAATAAGGGAAATTTGTTGAAAAAGAAGAAAAAACCCTTTTGATTTAGAACTTATAACACCCTTTGGCAAATTTTTTTTATAGCCCGGTCGCGGGGTCTGAATAGTAAGTAGGAATCATAGTTATTGATTGGGATTTATTTCATATATTCCGTGCTCCAGATACTAGAATAAATATCTGACGATGAAAAACCATCTCTATAAAGATGACAGACTCCTTCTCTGTACTACCAATAGGATCAATTAGAACAAGTCACACACTCATATTCCGGAAATACAGAAAAAAAGAAATTCCACGATCGAACTACCAATAAAGAGATAATGGGATAAAAATACGAAACCAAAATACTTTACTTTCTATTCGTATTAAAAATCTAAGAATTGACCTTTCTTGTAAGAATCTAATTCATTGAAATTCCATCCAGTAAAACGGAAGAATTATAAATTTCTAAAATAATAGATAGGAATACTGCAAATAGAGCCATTGCAACACCCATCAAAGGAGTGGTTCCCCATCCAGGAGCTACTTTACCATATTCTGAATTCAATGGTTTTAATAAACTACCTACAGCAGTTTGTCTTGGTCCCGATCTAGAACCGCCCTCAACGCTTTGTGTAGCCATAAATCCTCTTCTTTTTTATTCATTGAGATCTGTTGACTTTGTATACCATTCCGTTGTAAATAAACGATCTTATCATAGATCCAGAGAGCCGTGGTAGTCTTTGTGAAGTTATATAATAATGGAAACAGCAACCCTAGTCGCCATCTCTATATCTGGTTTACTTGTAAGTTTTACTGGGTATGCCTTATATACTGCTTTTGGGCAACCCTCTCAACAATTAAGAGATCCATTCGAAGAACACGGGGACTAGTTGAAGTAATGAGCCCCCCAATGTTCAATGTTATGTTGGGGGGCTCATTACTTCAATTAATAGGATGAAAAATCATTTCAACTTTTTAGTTGGAACTTTCGGCGGTTCTCGAAAAAAGATAGCGAAAAAAATTATCCCTAGAGTCGAGACTAAGAGGAATGTATAAACCAATGCTTCCATAAATTTGATCATGCTTTACAATTATAGCTTCCATACCTGTTTGTTGTGGATTATTCCCTGGATAAAGAAATACGAACAAGAGTCAATGAAAAGATTAAAGAAAAGATGCCAATTTCTATTTCCACATTAATCTATTCTATATCAACTAAAAAAAGAAAAGAAAAAAGATAAGAGAGAAATCTTGTATTAGACTACCTGTCTTCTTGTCGTTGGATCTCCAAGTTTTTGGAATGCTCCAAATTCCACTTGAGCATCCAAATCCGGGTCAATACCAGCAAAAACATCCCTAAACAAGGTTCTAGCACCATGCCAAATGTGTCCGAAGAAGAAGAGCAGAGCAAACGATGCATGCCCAAAAGTAAACCAACCCCTTGGACTGCTACGAAAAACACCATCTGATTTCAAAGTAGCACGATCTAATTCAAAAATTTCACCTAATTGAGCACGTCTCGCATATTTTTTCACAGTCGCAGGATCACTATAACTGACTCCATTAAGTTCGCCACCATAGAACTCAACAGTTACACCGACTTGTTCGACACTATACTTCGATTCTGCCCTTCTAAACGGAACATCGGCCCTAACAATTCCGTCTCCGTCTACCAAAACAACCGGAAATGTTTCAAAAAAAGTAGGCATACGGCGTACAAAAAGTTCACGCCCTTCTTTATCTCTAAAAATAGGATGCCCTAACCAACCAACAGCTATTCCATCCCCGTTGTCCATTGATCCTGCTCTGAACAAACCCCCTTTTGCCGGATTATTCCCGATGTAATCATAAAAAGCTAATTTTTCGGGAATTTTAGACCAAGCTTCTGATAAACTTTGATTTTGAGCTAATCCAGCGCCAACTCTTCGATATATTTCTTGCTGGAAATATCCCTGATCCCATTGATACCGGGTGGGACCAAATAATTCGATAGGGGTAGTTGCTGAACCATACCACATAGTTCCCGCAACAACAAAAGCGGCAAAAAAGACAGCAGCGATACTACTGGAAAGCACGGTTTCAATATTTCCCATACGTAATCCTTTATACAGACGTTGGGGTGGACGGACACTAAGATGAAATAGGCCTGCTAATATGCCTAAAGTGCCCGCTGCAATATGATGAGAAGCTATTCCTCCCGGAATAAAAGGATCAAAACCTTCTACCCCCCACGCTGGATTTACAGGTTGTACCTTTCCGGTTAGTCCATAAGGATCGGACACCCATATTCCAGGACCGAACAATCCTGTTACATGAAATGCGCCAAAACCAAAACAAGCCAACCCTGAAAGAAATAAATGAATTCCAAAAATCTTGGGCAAATCCAAAGAGGGTTTTCCTGTACGTTCATCACAAAATATTTCTAAATCCCAATACACCCAATGCCAGATAGCTGCTAAGAAGCACAACCCAGAAAACACAATATGGGCACCGGCCACACCTTCGTAACTCCAAATACCCGGATTCGTTATAGTTCCCCCTGTAATACTCCAACCGCCCCATGAATTGGTTATTCCTAAACGAGTCATAAACGGTATAACGAACATACCTTGTCTCCACATTGGATCAAGAACGGGATCAGAGGGATCAAAAACTGCTAATTCATATAGAGCCATCGAACCAGCCCAACCAGCAACTAAGGCTGTATGCATTATATGGACAGAAAGCAAACGACCGGGATCATTCAATACGACGGTATGAACACGATACCAAGGTAAACCCATGGAAATACCTCTTTATCAACGAAAAATAGACACTATGTAACTTTATTGCATTAGCAAAAACTATGCTATGAACCTCCCCTTTTTGGAATTATCTTCAAGAAAGGAGTAATATTTGTTCTATTCTTTTTTTTTAGTAAAAACGGAACAATTTGGTTCCTAGTAAGAAAGAGAAGCAGATCTATTCTATACCCGATAAGGAACAATACGCAATGGGGTTAATCCCATTTTCGATCAACAAATGCATCTATATTTAGGAATCATTCAAAAGAACTATTCGGAATCGTAAACATTTTGATCGATTTATGACTCAAATATGATAAAAGACAATATTATTAAGCCAATAAACGCATTGTTACGCTTCCATATCAAAGTCCAATATAGTACTTAATTCTTTTTTCTTTCATTTTATGCCTATTGGTGTTCCAAAAGTACCTTTTCGAAGTCCTGGAGAGGAAGATGCCTCTTGGGTTGACATATAGTGCGACTTGTCAGATATATTGGGTCATATGGGATTTCCCCCGTTCTCTCCCCCGATTGAGATATCCTATGTTTCGGCCAAAAAAGATTGAATTACCAATAATTTGGAACGTGAAATGCAATTCGATTTGAGGGATATTCAAATTCTAATTAGTAATTAGAATAATTTATGGTTGAATTTTTTGGAACACTAAAATGAAGTTTTCATAAGTAAAGTATTAAGGCTCCCTTTAGAAAAAACATTTTGAATTTCTTTTTTATTTATTACTACGTATACCCATAGATAATAAAAGATTATTATTGAATAATATTCAATATATTTGAGAGTAATAGTAATCTCAAACTTTTCACTTTAAACGAATCCAGCGGGGAAAGAAATAAATACATGTTTAATATTTTGCATTGATAGAAGATATGAAATCAATTGAAAAAAAAATGAAGTTGTAAAAAAAGACGTAATATTATTGACATTTGTCCTATATGTGCAAATCAAAATTGGGCAGATTTTTACTCGGAGTAGAGCATAAACCTAAAAGAATTGAAAAGACCTTTTCAGGAACAAGAAAAGAACATCGTGATTAAAATGAAATCGCGAAGAAGCAATGCATCAATGATAAGTTAATTCGATATGTTTAATCTTAATGTATTTTTTTTTGAGAGGGAAGGGGCACAAAACGAACTCATTTCGTTCTTGAAAAAATGAAGAAAATTCGTTTCATTAATATACGAAATTTTCGAATTTCTTAGAATTAAGAAACCGCTCTCAAAACTAAACTAAATAAATAAAACTAAACTAAATAAATAATATATATATATTATTTATTTCATTTTAAAAAGAAAGAGGGCTGGAATCTACACATTGAGTCGTTTTTTCTCAATTTTTGTTGAACCGTATGCATCAAAAGGTGCATGTACGGCTCTTACGGGATACAAATTTGATCCTAATCAACCGACTTTATCGAGAAAGATTACTTTTTTTAGGCCAAGAGGTTGATAGCGAGATCTCGAATCAACTGATTGGTCTTATGGTTTATTTGAGTATAGAGAATGATAACAAGGATTTGTATTTGTTTATAAACTCTCCTGGCGGATGGATAATCCCGGGGGTCGCTATTTATGATACTATGCAATTTGTTCAACCTGATGTGCATACAATATGCATGGGATTAGCGGCTTCAATGGGATCTTTTATACTCGTCGGTGGAGAGATTACCAAACGTCTAGCATTCCCTCACGCTTGGCGCCAATGAATTTTTTACGAAAAAAAAGACTATGCATGAAATTAGGAAAATTAAGTAATAATAGCATGGCACATCGAATTCGATATACGAATTTTTTTTTCAAAACATTCAATTATATATCGAAAGAGTAGTATGAAATTAGTAGGAAGGGTCTTCCCCATTTTATCTTCGCTATTGTCGGGACCCATTTTAGCGTCACAAACCTTTTTTTTTTTATTTTCCCACCGAAGACTTTTTAAAGATTCCGATATTTATATTTATTGATATACTTATGAATATACTTTTAAAAGAGTAAAAATAAAATAAATCAAAACTTTGGGATTGCTGAATCACAGAGGAGATAAATATATAAAGCAACGGAGCCATCATAGTATTTTGGTAACTACTCTGAAATCGGAAAGGAAGGATGGTAATTGGATCGTTTGACGATGTCAATCCGATAAACCTTATATTTCTATATATTTTCTATCTTTTTAATTGATGATTCTTTGATGGAAGGTCAAACTGAATTCCATTCTAGAGCCGTATGCAATGCCTAAAGGATGCCCGTACGGTTGTTCTATACTTTCTTTTTTTCTTTATCTCTTTCCATCTCATAATCGAGATAGAAGAACCTTTTGTTTCATCATCAGGGTAATGATACATCAACCTGCGAGTTCTTTTTATGAGGCACAAACGGGAGAATTTATCCTAGAAGCAGAAGAACTACTCAAATTGCGAGAAACCATTACAAGGGTTTATGTACAAAGAACGGACAAACCCTTATGGGTTGTATCCGAAGATATGGAAAGGGATGTTTTTATGTCAGCAACGGAAGCCCAAGCTCATGGAATTGTTGATCTTGTAGCAGTTGAATAAAAAATAAAAATAGCATCAAAATTGCAGTAGGGGGAATAAGTTTAAATAAATCGACAATTTTGATTTCTTTATTTAGTTATTACCGGATTCAATAATATCTTATTCATCCATTCCATGGGAAAGTAATTCATAATTAGCCGGTTCGGATCAATCTAAACCAACCCATTCATTATGGATCCGATTCAACATGCCAACTATTAAACAACTTATTAGAAACACAAGACAGCCAATCCGAAATGTCACGAAATCCCCCGCTCTTGGGAGATGCCCTCAGCGACGAGGAACATGTACTAGGGTGTATGCGCGACTCGTTCAGATCATTTCTAATAGAAAGAAGGAACTCCCTTTTCCAGTATCAAAGATCAGTACTATTTTTTAATTTAAATTAAAATAGAAGAAAAGGGGAAATCGAAGAAAGAAGTACGTACGTTCACTATATCAAACTAAAAAAGATCGAGTGGATTCTTCCATTGGATATGAAATTTATGGTTTGCATTGGTGCAAATGGAATTCACTCCATTTTCAAAATTGAAGATGATAAAAAATTCCTCATTGGTAACGAATGTTTATCCATTAAGCGAGCAACTATTATTTTGAAAACCTAATTTGACTATGAAAAACGGACTAAGAGGGTCAGCTACCCCAGCAAATCTTCATAATTAAATATCGTTACTGTATAAGTAGATCTCATTGTGAAAGACTTTTTACTAGATCATGGGTAGAGCAAAAGAATGTGAACTGTACAAGTTAGCAAGAATATTCATTAAATGAAGTCGAAGTAAAGAACTCCGGTGTATAGAGAGGACCTCACCGTTTTAGAAAGAACCATAGAAACGATGGAACCCACGATTTCCCTTTTATATATATAGGCATTCAACTCAAAATAATAAATTGTATCAATACTAGGTATCAAAAAAAGAAAACAGAAAAAATAGTCTATTAAAAGAAATTCAAATAAATAGAAATGAATAGGAATAAATAAATCGTGGGCGGGAAGGTTATAGTAGCAAAAGCCATTGGAATTCTTATTTTATACATTGGAAGAATGCGTGTTGTTATTACTAAACTAGTAAATTGGAAAAGAATAACTGAAAGAAAGGAAATCCATTAGTTATTCATTAAGGTTTCATTTATTCAATGACCAGAATTACACGAGGATATATAGCTCGTAGACGTCGAACAAAAATTCGTTTATTTGCGTCAAGCTTTCGTGGAGCTCATTCGAGACTTACTCGAACAATTATACAACAGAAAATCAGAGCTTTGGTTTCGTCTCATCGAGATAGAGATAAGCGAAAGAGGGATTTTCGTCGTTTGTGGATCGCTCGGATAAATGCAGTAATTCGTAAGAATTTTGTATCCTATAGTTATAGTCATTTTCTACACAATCTGGACAAGAACCGGTTGCTTTTTAATCGTAAAATAGTTGCACAAATAGCTATATTAAATAGGAATTGTCTTTATATGATTTCTAATTCGATCAAAAATAAATAAATTCTTCAATTTTAAGGAAAAATTGGAATTGTAAGTTCGACTATTGAAAATGCCATTTTCTGGAGAATGAACTCCGGGAAAGTAGAATCAAAATTAGTATGATAAAGATAAAGTCGCTCAAAATGAAATGAGCAACCAAACACGTCCAATAAATATCCAATACAAAAAGATTGCTTCTTCGCCGATTCTTGTTTTTTTTTTACGATAAGTAGGAGAAATCCAATCAAGATTAGATTGGATTCTCGAATTCTTCGAATAAAACATCAAACTCTATTTCAGTTGTCGAATTTGAATTTGGATTCAAATTGAAGAGGAAAGTAAGCCTACTTTTTTCATTTATTCCGGATTCTAAGACCATTAGCTCTGGCAGTCGATTCGCTTCTTTCAAATTGTTTATCATTATTAAGAAAGGGTAATAAAGATAAAATACGAGCTTGTTTTATAGCAATAGTAATTAATCGTTGTTGTTTTAAGGTCAATCTATTCACCCGTCTGGATAATATTTTTCCTTGTTCACTAATAAATCGACTAATTAAACTCATGTTTCTATAATCAATTCGATCCCCCGATCCAAGCGGGGGCAAACGCCTACGAAAAGATCGTTTGGATTTCCGAAAGAGTCGCTTGAATTTTTCCATACTTTGTTTATTCCTTATCTCGAAAATACTATTTCAATCCGATCCAAAATCATTTTGAATAAAAAAAAAGATTGGTTTTTTTTTTATTTTGAGTTAATTAAATTCTGTTAACGAAACTATTAAAATCTAGAATAATAGGGTCTCTCGAATAGAGAATATGTCCTTTTTTTGTTCCTGATATAAGAGTGATACACAAATAAAAATAACTTGGAGTTGGTTTATTTCTTTATCTCCCCGTGAATCGTATGTTTGTAACAATAGGGACAGAATTTTCTCAATTCCAAGCGACTCGGCGTATTGTGTCGATTCTTTTGAGTAATATATCTGGAAATCCCTCTTGATTCCTTATTAAGTCCGTTTCGAAGACAATTGCTACATTCCAAAATAACTGTTACTCGGGCATCTTTTCCCTTGGCCATGACCCTCCTTTAGTTTGAATTTTTGATTCAATCAACTCTTCTTATTTGCTACTCTTGAAGTAACTAGCAAAAATAAATAAAAAAAAGTTGCTAAGTTGAAATTATGAAAGATTTCGTTCCAATCACAATACAATATAATAGAGTAAGAAATATTAAATAGAATTTAGAATTCATTTTTCAAATTTAAGTGGAAGAAGGAATTAAAACTCTATTGAATTTAGCTATCTTGAATTCGATTCGAAGTATAGTATTTCGAAGTATAGTATATAGTACACTATTTCACTTTCCTATCTTGTATTCCAGTTTTTTCATAGACCCCCTTCTGTTCTCACTCTATTTTTTAGAAATAGAATTGAACGCTGAGCTCAAATTTAGCCGAGGTTGAATTCATTTTTTTTTCTATCTTTCCTCCTTTCTTTATTTTGTCTCTAAGTATCTAATTGAATTTTGGATAATTCAAAAAAGAGGGGAAGGGATTAGTCATAGATTTTTTGATTATATCTCTAATCTTCTTCACCCCTTCCCATGTTACTAACTAAACTAGTATGAAAAAAAAGGAAATGTCAACGCATCGGGGAATAAACGATTGATCTCTATCAACAAACCCGCTAAAGACCCGAACCAGAGAGTACTTAGTACCGGTGCCACGGAAAGATAGGTTTTTAGATCTCGCATTTTTAATCCTCCTTTTTTATGTTTTAATGTTTTATTAAAATATCTAATGGTAATACATATCGGATATGGAAGTATTTGAGATTCCTTTGTATTTTACACGGGATTCCTAATTTCCATGATTGATTTAAGAGAATAAAAAAGAGATAAGATTCTACCTTTCTAAAAATAAAAAAAGTACCTTTCTGCCCCTCCCCCCAGTATTCCCTCGTTCTTTTTTACGATCAGTTTGTTTGATATTCCTATGTATATAAGCACCTATGTATATAAGCATCTTATTATAATAATAGAATATATGTTATATTCTATGAATAATATTATATTCATACGAGATTTTCTCGTAGATATAAGTTCAAAGAAATAAAATAAATATCAAGAAAAATTGTCTATGTTCCTAGATTAATAGGAATGGAAGGAATGGAAAATAAGGTTTTTGAAAACAAGACGGGGATTCTCTACAATGACAATGTAGACCAATTGAAAGAAAGGGATGTAGCGCAGCTTGGTAGCGCGTTTGTTTTGGGTACAAAATGTCACGGGTTCAAATCCTGTCATCCCTACCTGTTACTTCTCTTATGAGAAGTAACAAGGAATCAATTTGAATCGATTCAAATCACACATACATTTTTTTTTATGTTATTCTCTAAGATATTCTAGGTATTCAAGATAAGATTAGAGTGGGGGACAAAAAAAATCCTCTTCTTGGCTGTTAACTATTGTGATTGTGATAAGAAGACTTTTTATAAGAAATAATAAAGCGCTCTTAGTTCAGTTCGGCAGAACGTGGGTCTCCAAAACCCGATGTCGTAGGTTCAAATCCTACAGAGCGTGATTCTGGGCTTGATTAATCTGAGAATTATATGCAAATTCAAATAATTGAGCAGAACAGTAATCTGAATTTGACCT